ATGGTTTCCATTGGTGCAAACCCAATCATCTCAATTTAAGATTAAGATGAGAAGCAATTCTCCATTGGTAGCAAATGATTATCCATTAAGCGGAGGAAATCTTAGTTAAAAAACAGAAAGATTATGCCCCTTGCAAGAACGGACTAACATGGTCAGCTACCTAGCCAACCTTCATAATAAAATACCGTTACTGTATAGGTAGATCTCGTTGTGAAAGACCTATTACTGGATAATTCATGGGTAGAGCCAAAGAATGTAAACTATACAAGTTACCAATAAGATTGATTAAATTAATTGATTAAATTAAGTATTAAGGAAAGGCTCCGGTGTATAGAGAAGACCTCACCGTTTAAGAAGTAACCATAGAAACGATGGAATCCACTATTTCTTTATCCATTTCTATTTCTGTTTTATTGACTATATTTTTGATACCTAATAGAATACAACTTCTTATTTCGAAGTGAAATGCCTAGAAAAAAGAAAAAATTGTGGTTGGGAAGGTTATAGTAGCCAAAGCCATTGGAATTTTTCGTTTATACATTGGAAAATCTGTTTTGTTATTAATAGACTAGAAAAGGGACAAAGAATAACTGAAAGAAAAGAAGGGAAATCAATTCGGTATTCGTCAAAGTTTCATTTATTCAATGACCAGAACTAAACGGGGATATACAGCTCGGAGACGTAGAACAAAAGTGCGTTCCTTTGTATCAAGCTTTCGAGGGGCTCATTCAAGACTTACTCGAACAATTAGTCAACAGGAAATAAGAGCTTTGGATTCGGCACATCGGGATAGGGATAGGCAAAAGAGAAATTTTCGTCGTTTGTGGATCACTCGAATAAACGCAGTAATTCGGGAAAGGGGGGTATCCTATAGTTATAGTAGATTCATACACGATCTGTACAAGAGACAGTTGTTTCTTAATCGTAAAATACTTGCACAAATAGCTATATCAAATAAGAATTCCATTTATATTATTTCTAATGAGATCGTAAAAAAAATAGAGTGGAAAAAACCCGCAGGAATCATTATAAACGGAGTTCCCCGGAGTTCATTCTCCGGGGGGGTAGAGTAAAAATGGATAATTGATAGAATCTGATCAAATATGAGAAAGTAGTCAAAATGAATGAACACGCTCAATAAAAAAAAGATTTCTTCTTCCCCCATTCTTTTTTTTTTTTATTACGACACGATAATCAAATCTAGATTCTCAGATTTTTCGAGCAAAACCTCAATCTGCGTTTGAGTTCGGATTGGAATTTTGATTCAAGTAAAGAAAGAGTAAGCCTATTTCTTTCTGGCTCTAAGACCTGTAGGTCTAGCGGTCGACTCGGTTCTTTTAAATGGTTTCTCATTATTTTTAAATGGTTTCTCATTATTTTTAAATGGTTTCTCATTATTTTTAAATCGTTTTTGATTATTTTTAAATCGTTTCTGATTATTTTTAAATCGTTTTTCCTTATTTTTAAATCGTTTCTCATTATTAAGAAAGGGTAACGAAGATAAAATACGAGCTTGTTTTATAGCAATAGTAATTAAATGGTTTCTCATTATTTTTAAATCGTTTTTGATTATTTTTAAATCGTTTTTGATTATTTTTAAATCGTTTCTGATTATTTTTAAATCGTTTTTCCTTATTTTTAAATCGTTTCTCATTATTAAGAAAGGGTAACGAAGATAAAATACGAGCTTGTTTTATAGCAATAGTAATTAATCGTTGTTGTTTCAAGGTCAATCTATTCACTCGTCGAGATAATATTTTTCCTTGTTCACTAATAAATCGACTAATTAAACTCATGTTTCTATACTCAATTCGATCCCCCGGTTGGATTGGGGGCAAACGCCTACGAAAAGATCGCTTGGATTTCAGAAAGGGTCGCTTGGATTTCAGAAAGGGTCGCTTGGATTTCAGAAAGGGTCGCTTGGATTTCAGAAAGGGTTGCTTAGATTTATCCATGGATTGTTTAGTTTATTCCTTATCCCAAAAATCCTATTTCGGTCGAATCTAAAATGAATTTGAATTTTAGAAAAGAAGAAATAAATAGGATTTGGTTTGTTTATATTTATATATGTTATATATATAATGTCATTTTTTCCCCTTCCTTGAAAGGGTCACACGCATGGTTCGATCTATTTCTTTATCTCCCCATGAATCGTATGTTTGTAACAATAGGGACAGAATTTTCTCAATTCCAATCGATTGGGCGTATTGTGCTGGTTCTTTTGAGTCATATATCTGGAAATGCCCGTTGATACCTTATTAACACCGTTTCGGACACAACTGGTACATTCCAAAATAACCGTTATTCGGACATCTTTACTCTTCGCCATGAACCTCCCTTGGATTTTTGATTGACTCAACGCTTCTATTTTCGATTCGAAACGAAGAAGAAGAAAGGAAGGAAAAAATAGAAGTGACTAACTTGAAATTCAATTATGAAAGATTTCGCTGCAATCAATAATCAATTATTGTAAATAATATACAACTACTGAAAAACTATATTTCAAATCAGAGTACAATATTTCATTTAAGTATCTTATATAATACTCTTGCCCTAGACCCACTTTATATTTCAAATCAGAGTACAATATTTCATTTAAGTATCTTATATAATACTCTTGCCCTAGACCCACTTTATTTTCTATTCTACCTCCATTCCTCTATTATTAATGAATTTAATTCGAACTTGAATTCGAGTCTCGCAGTTGGAGAATCCACTTTTATTCTTTCTCTTTCCTCCCTTATTCTAAACAAACAAAAAAGGGAAAAAAGAGAAAAGAGGGAGAGAAAATCACAGATATTTAATTATAGCTCTAATCTTCGTTATTCCTTCCCATGTCAATAACTAGAATGAAAAAAAGGGGAATGTCAGCGCATCCGGGAAAAAACGATTAATCTCTATCAATAGACCTGCTAAAGACCCGAACCATAAAGTACTTAGTACCGGTGCCACGGAGAGATATGTTTTTAGATCTCGCATTGAAAAACCTCCTTCTTTTATTTATTGGAATACATAATAGTAATACATATATGATCAGATGCATATGAAGTTAAGGACCACTCGCATTGAAAACCTCCTTCTTTTATTTATTGGAATACATAATAGTAATACATATATGATCAGATGCATATGAAGTTAAGGACCACTTATAGTTGTCGACGTAATTCCTAATTCAAATTGAAGGGTACAATGATCCGGTAAATAAGATTTTCTTTTTCTTAAAACCGAAAAAAATGCGTCCCCAAGCATTCCCGAAAAGACTCGTTTATTTTTACGATGGATTCCGTTCCGTATTTTATATGTATATAAGTCGTTTACTATTCTATATTTACTATTCTATATATAATAAATTTATATATATTCAATATTATTTATATATATTCAATTGGAAATTAAATGAGACCAAAAAGACGAAATGGCCAGAGAAATTGTATATAGCAATGGGGGAGCGGTGTGGAAAACAAGACAGGAATTCTCTACAATGACATTGTAGACCAATTGAAGGGATGTGGCGCAGCTTGGTAGCGCGTTTGTTTTGGGTACAAAATGTCACAGGTTCAAATCCTGTCATCCCTACCTATTACTTCTCCTTTGAGCAGTAAGGAGGGATTAATTGAGATCGATTCAAATTGGGGATCTATAATCTTTTCTTTCATTTTTATCATACTATTTTTATCCTACTGTATAGTCATACAAGACGTATTGGGGTTACAAAAAGAATCCTTTCGTTACAGTCTTATCTTTTCTGATAAGAAAGCGCTCTTAGTTCAGTTCGGTAGAACGCGGGTCTCCAAAACCCGATGTCGTAGGTTCAAATCCTACAGAGCGTGATTCCGTTCTTCTTAGATCAAATTAGACTGAAACAGCTTCACTAACTTGAGCGGCAATCTGAATTTGACCTCCTGTGTATTAAAGAAAGGAGGAGGTCAATCAAAAAAAGAGATGTTAATTAATCAAAGGTCCAACTGATCGCCACGCCTGTATTGTAAATATGCAGTTACGAATAATCCAGCTAAAGTAATAGGAATTAGACCTAACACAATTCCAAATAGAAAAACTTCAATCATTTCAATTTGTTTGAAAGGGGAAAAAAGAGGTAATATCTATACCTAAATATTAATCCGAATTACCATTGAATCTCAATGACCAAGAATTGTCAATTGACATAGTACATAATTATAGAATACGGGGAATCTCACAGAAAGATTTCTTTTTATGAATTGTGCATTTCAAATATGAATTTTAAATAAGTCGTATCTTGCTCAGACCAATAAATAGAACTGAGGCTATAGTTAAAGCCGCTAGTAGAAAACCGAAATAACTAGTTATAGTAGGCATGAAGAAGCTAAATGAAATATATTTTTTTTATACATATGTTTATCAAAAAGCACTTACCTAAGTTTCTAAGTTTCTATTTTTGCAAAATAAGAGATAAGCAAAAAAACCAATACAAAGAATAAGTTCAATTGAAAGTTTTTGATTCCTCTATCATTATAGACAGCACTAACAAAGATAAAGTGGCAGGTGTATAAAAAGAAATTGATTCATCATCTGTGACATCTACCCCTCCCGCGATTCCAATCAACGAATTCATTGAGTAACTCTTAGATAAACTAAACTTATAAACTAATAAAAAGCGCTGGGTTGTGTAACTTCATTCAAAACTGAAACACTTTTTGAAGCATTATGGAATAAAATTAGAAAATCATTTCTTTTATTTTTTAATTTCTTTTATTTTTTAATTGTATGGCATCCGTTTTTTATTTTAGAACGAATAGTAACCCTATCAAAATTACATTTTGACTTGAATTTGAACTCATTAGATTCGGTAATAGGTTCATTCACATAATATCTTGAGTGGGTGAGAAGAAAAAAGTAATTACATGATTACTCTAAAAAATCAAATTTGGATTTTGGTCCAACTAGATTCTAAGACTCGTAATTTCTATTATCTTTTCCTTGATAGGTTATACATTTTTTGTTTCCATATTATAAAGCCT